AATGATGAGCCTGATTAAAGGACTATCGTGATAGGATAAAACATGTAGTTAAAACTACCTTCATTACATCTAACAGAATCAAACTATCACCATCAAGCATCAAAAGCCACCGTGCACCATACACCAAGATGTAAAAAAATAAACATTTCAACATAGAAAAGTAAGCTAAATTAAGCTAATGGGTTCATACCCCATATATAGAGTTTAACACTCTCTTCTCTAATGCCCAAAAATTCAACAAAAGTCCTCTTGCTCATTACCCTAGTAAGAGGTATATTAGTATCTGTATCCTCCAATTCATGACTCGGAGCATGAATAGGATTGGAGATCAATCTAATATCGTTTATCCCTTTAATGTCCAACGTCAAAAATATATACAATACGGAAGCCTCATTAAAGTACTTCATTGTACAAGTCCTTGCTTCAGCAACATTACTATTTATAGTAGTAATGAAAACATTAACAGAAGATCTATTTACATTTGAAAGAAGTATTTATACACCAATAATCATTTGTACTCCTCTTTTGCTAAAAAGTGGTGCCGCCCCATTCCATTGATGATTCCCAGGAGTAATAGAAGGGTTAAGATGAGAAAATTGTGCACTGCTAATAACAGTACAAAAAGCCGCCCCATTAATATTAATGTCATATTTGATTGATATTAATGTCTTTACACTAAGAATCATCCTAATATCCACAATTGTAGGGGCAATTGGAGGAATAAATCAAACCTCAATACGAAAGATCATAACCTACTCGTCAATCAATCACACTGGATGAATGCTAATTGCATTAACTACAAGAGAAAACTTATGAATGGTATACTTCATAATTTACTCGACGCTAGCATTAACAGTAGTGTCAGCTATCAAATTATCTGGTGTATCATTTATTAATCAAACCATAATAACAAACAAGGAAACTAAACTAATTAAATTCATAATATTCACATCCTTATTATCCTTAGGTGGGCTACCGCCATTTTTGGGATTCTTACCAAAATGAATTGTTATCCAAGCCATAATTGCAAATAACATAACCCCCCTGGCAATTATCGTTGTAGTAACCTCACTAATTACTCTATACTACTATCTAAAAATCTCCTACTCAAGATTTATAATCCTAAGAACAGAACCAAAATGAAATATAATAATCCACAAAAACACTCCAATCAAAAATATCAGAGCACTAATTCTATCATCAGTATCCTTATTAGGGATAGCAGCTTGCACAATCATCACCAATATTAATTAACTTTCAAGGCCTTAAGTTAAAGTAAACTAATAACCTTCAAAGCTATAAATAAAGGGCTTCCTTTAGGCCTTGGTAAGCCCTTCAACTCACCCCTACAGAATTGCATTCTGTAATCACAAAATGAATACAAGGCCCCAGAAATAGTGGAAGAGCAACGTAAATGCCCCTAAATAGATTTACAGCCTATCGCCTACTTATTATTCTCAGCCATCCCACTAATTTTCACCCGATGATTTTTCTCAACTAATCATAAGGACATTGGAACATTATATTTCGTATTCGGAGCTTGATCAGGAATAGTCGGAACATCCTTAAGAATACTTATCCGAACAGAGTTAGGACAACCAGGATCTTTAATTGGAGACGATCAAATTTATAATGTTATCGTTACAGCCCACGCATTCGTTATAATCTTCTTCATGGTTATGCCAATCATGATTGGAGGATTCGGAAACTGATTAGTACCATTAATGCTTGGAGCACCAGATATAGCATTCCCACGAATAAACAACATGAGATTCTGATTACTACCACCGTCACTAACCCTACTACTCATTAGTAGTACCGTAGAAAGTGGTGTAGGAACAGGGTGAACTGTTTACCCTCCTCTTGCAAGAGGAATCGCCCATGCCGGAGCATCAGTAGATTTAGCTATCTTTTCGCTACACTTAGCTGGGGTATCATCAATCCTAGGAGCAGTAAACTTTATCACAACAACAATCAACATGAAACCAAAAAACATGAAACCTGAACGAATCCCACTATTTGTGTGATCAATTGCCATCACTGCTTTACTGTTATTACTATCCCTGCCAGTCCTAGCAGGAGCAATTACAATACTTCTAACAGACCGCAACCTAAATACATCGTTCTTTGATCCAGCAGGAGGGGGAGACCCTATTCTATATCAACATTTATTCTGATTTTTTGGACACCCAGAAGTTTATATTCTCATCCTACCAGGATTCGGTATAATCTCACACATCATTTGCCATGAAAGAGGAAAGAAGGAAGCATTCGGAAATCTAGGAATAATCTTTGCCATACTAGCAATTGGATTACTAGGATTTGTAGTATGAGCTCATCACATATTTACAGTAGGAATGGACGTTGATACACGAGCATACTTTACATCAGCAACAATAATCATTGCCGTACCAACAGGAATTAAGATCTTTAGATGACTCGCAACAATATATGGAACTCGAATAACTTACAGAGCAGCTTGTCTATGAGCACTAGGATTTGTATTCCTATTCACAATAGGAGGTCTTACTGGAGTGGTACTAGCAAACTCATCAATTGATATTGTATTACATGACACTTATTATGTAGTAGCACACTTCCATTACGTCCTATCAATAGGAGCAGTATTTGCAATCATGGGAGGATTTGTACAATGATTCCCACTATTTACCGGAATCACTATAAACCCAAAGTGATTAAAGGCCCAATTCGCCGTTATATTCGTAGGAGTAAACTTAACATTCTTCCCACAACACTTTCTAGGACTAGCCGGAATACCACGACGATACTCAGACTACCCAGATGCCTACACAACATGAAACATTATCTCATCAATAGGGTCAACAATTTCATTTGTAAGCGTAATAATATTCCTATTCATTATATGAGAAAGAATCTCATCAAACCGATCAATTCTATTCCCAACACATACAAGAAATTCGGTAGAATGACTACAAAACTTTCCACCAGCAGAACACAGATACTCAGAACTACCAACCATCTCACTAGTTAATTAAATAAATCTAACGTGGCAGATAAGTGCATTGGATTTAAGCTCCACAAATAAGGTCATTAAGACTTTCATTAGAAAAATGACAACATGATTAAACCTAACACTACAAGACAGAGCATCACCCGTCATAGAACAATTAATTTTCTTCCATGACCATGCATTAATAATTATATTAATAATTATCACAACAGTATTTTATACGATAATTAGAATTATCCAAAACAAACAAACCACACGATTTATCCTAGAAGGACAAATACTTGAAACAATTTGAACAATTGCGCCCGCAATCATCCTAGTATTTATCGCGATCCCATCACTACGACTCCTATATTTAATGGATGAAATCCACAACCCAGCAATAACATTAAAAGCAGTAGGACACCAATGATATTGAAGTTATGAATATTCAGACTTCACAAAACTAGAATTCGACTCATATATAGTACAACAAGAAGACCAACAAATCAACACCTTCCGACTACTTGATACAGACAACCGAATCGTATTACCGATAAACTCACCAATCCGAATAATTGTAACAGCAGCAGACGTACTACACTCTTGAACAGTACCAAGACTTGGGGTAAAAACAGACGCCACACCCGGGCGACTAAACCAAGTAAGATTCTCAATTAATCGACCTGGCCTTCTATACGGACAATGTTCAGAAATCTGCGGGGCAAATCACAGATTTATACCAATTGTAATTGAAAGAGTATCAACAAATCAATTTATTAACTGAGTGTCAAAGATAAGAGAATCATCAGATGACTGAAAGCAAGTAATGGTCTCTTAAACCAGTCAATGATATCTTAGCAAATATCTCTGATGATAAAGGATTAGTTAACCATATAACATCAGAATGTCAAACTGAAGTGATCGAACAAAGATATCCTTTTATCCCTCAAATAATACCTATAGAATGAACAATACTTTACATTACATTTCTAGCAACATTCTTAATATTTAATATCATAAATTACTTCATTCAATCACCTAACAAACAAACAAAAACAAAGAAAACCATTAACATCTACAAAATTAACTGAAAGTGATAAGAAACTTATTCTCAATCTTTGATCCAACAACTGAAATTAATAGTCTCCCACTAAATTGAACTAGAACAACTATCGGACTCCTACTAATCCCCACAAGAATTTGATTAATTCCCTCTCGTAATAGTATAATAGTAACATTATTAATAAATAAACTACACCAAGAAATAAAAACAATCTTAAGAAAGGGTAATGAAAATAAAGGAAATTCATTCATTTTAACATCATTATTTCTTATAATTCTAACAAATAACTTCCTGGGATTATTCCCATATATCTTCACTAGAACAAGCCATCTAACATTAACACTAACACTAGCACTACCCCTATGACTAAGCTTTATATTATTTGGGTGAATCAAAAACACCAACCATATATTTGAGCACCTAGTACCACAAGGTACACCTACTATACTAATACCATTTATAGTTGTTATTGAAACAATCAGAAACCTAATCCGACCAGGAACCTTAGCAGTACGACTAACCGCAAACATAATTGCAGGACATCTACTGTTAACCTTATTAGGAAATAATGGACCATCAATAAGACACACATTATTAATTGTACTAATTTCTGCACAAATCCTCCTATTAATTCTAGAAGCAGCAGTAGCAGTAATTCAATCATACGTATTTGCAATCCTAAGAACCTTATATTCTAGAGAAGTCAATTAATGTCAATACACGAAAATCACCCATTCCACATAGTAAACAAAAGACCATGACCACTCACAGGAGCTATTGGAGCAATAGTTACCTTAATAGGATTAATCAAATGATTCCACCAATACGATGACAGATTATTAGGTATTGGAGCCATCATCACTCTACTAACCATAATCCAATGATGACGAGATGTAACCCGAGAAGGCACATATCAAGGATTACACACAAAAATAGTAACAAAAGGCTTACGATGAGGAATAATCCTATTCATTGTATCAGAAATTTTATTCTTCGTATCATTCTTCTGAGCATTCTTCCATAGAAGATTATCACCAACAATTGAACTAGGCTCAACTTGACCACCAACAGGAATTCAACCGTTCAACCCCATACAAGTACCTCTACTAAACACAGCAATCCTCCTTGCCTCAGGGGTAACCGTAACATGAGCCCACCACGGATTACTAGAAAATAATGCTACCCAATCAACACAAGGATTGTTCTTCACAGTACTACTAGGACTATATTTTACTGCACTACAAGCCTACGAATACATTGAAGCACCATTCACAATTGCAGACTCAGCCTACGGATCAACATTCTTCGTAGCAACAGGATTCCATGGACTACATGTAATTATTGGAACAACATTCCTAACCACATGCTTATTACGACATATAACCTTGCATTTCTCATCAAATCACCACTTCGGATTTGAAGCAGCAGCTTGATACTGACACTTCGTAGACGTAGTATGACTATTCTTATACATTTCAATCTATTGATGAGGAAGATAAAACAATAATTTATCTAATACAAGAAAAAAGTATACTTGACTTCCAATCAAGAAATTTGTGAAAACAAGATAAATAATAACTATTATTATAACAATAGCAACATTAACTATCCTACTATCATCAGCCATCATAATCCTAGCAACACTAATCTCAAAAAAAATTAACGAAGACCGAGAAAAAAGATCCCCATTTGAATGCGGATTTGACCCTAAAAACTCAGCACGGTTACCCTTTTCATCACGATTTTTCCTGATTGCAGTAATCTTCATAATTTTCGATGTAGAAATTGCACTCCTATTACCAATACCAGTCACCATAATAACATCAAACATTAAATCATGAATGATTATTAGATCAGTATTCCTACTAATCTTAATTATTGGATTATACCACGAATGAAACCAAGGATCCCTTGAATGAAGAAACTAAACTACAGGGACTATAGTTAATAATAACATTTGAGTTGCATTCAAAAGGTACTACCTAAAGTAGTTAGCCTCACACAAATTAAAACAAGTGAGAAGCAAATCTTGCAATCAGTTTCGACCTGATCTTAGATAAACACCCCTTTTATCCTCACTTTAAACTTAACTGAAACCAAAGAAAGAGGTATATTATTGTTAATAATAAAATTGAATTAAAATTCCAGTTAAGGAAGTGACAGAAAAAGTGAATGCTGCTAACTTATCACTATAGCGGTTAAAATCCGTTTACACTTCTATTCCATTTATATAGTTTAGAAGAAAACATTACACTTTCACTGTAAAGATAAAGAAAACTTTTATAAATAATACTTAAAGGTATAAATACCTCATCAACATCTTCAGTGTCGCGCTCTTACTATAAGCTATTCAAGTAATAAATAAGAATAAATAACAAAATGACAACTCACATAACAAAAAACCCCAAAAACGCCTTTAAATTGTTATACTGAAACCATTGATTAATCCTACCAAGATTAAAAATAACTCAATATATTCCCTGCCCACCAAAATATTCCATTCAGCCAGAATCAAAAACCCTTGTCGCCCTATAACCCAACTCCAAAGGACTAAAAGAAACACCATAAGTAGAAAAGAAAGGTATAAATCATATAGAACCGGAAAATGAAGAAGATCTATAAAAATATATAGAATATAAACCATCTCCAAAAGAAAAACCAGCCATCTCATAACCCAATCAACCACCTACAAAAACCACAAAAAGAGTAAGAAACTTTAAATAATAAGGCAAACAAATCACCGAAGGTGTAGGACAAATTAATCATATAAGAGAGCCACCGCCGAAAATAGACATAATTAATAAACCAATCATACCATACATTATATTATAACTAGTCTCAATTATAGAGTAAGAAGGGACAAAATTAAAATCACCACATAAAACAAAATAAAACAAACGAAAAGAATAACAAACAGTTAAACCTGTAGACACAAATAACAGGAAAAACCCAAACATATTCACATATCTCATAGAAAACATTTCCAAAATAAAATCCTTAGAGTAAAACCCAGCCAAAAACGGCATGCCACAAAGAGCAAAATTAGAAACCATTAAACTTGAAGAAGTAAAAGGTATATAAACAGCCAAACTACCCATAAAACGAATATCCTGAGAATCACCCATAGAATGAATCACACCACCAGCACACATAAATAATAAGGCCTTAAACAAAGCATGAGTTAACAGGTGAAAAAAAGCTAAACCAGAAAGACCAATGGAAATAGTTATAATCATAAGACCTAATTGTCTCAAAGTAGACAAAGCAATAATCCTCTTCAAATCAAATTCAAAATTAGCCCCAAGACCAGCTATAAATATAGTCAAACCAGAAACTAACAACAAAATCATATTTAACCAATAGCCAAAAGAAGGACTAAAACGAATCAATAAATAAACACCAGCAGTAACCAAAGTAGAAGAATGTACTAAAGCGGAAACAGGTGTAGGAGCAGCTATAGCCGCAGGCAACCAAGAAGAGAAAGGAATCTGAGCACTCTTAGTCATAGCAGCCAAAAGAACAAGAAAAGAAATTAATTCTATTTCAAAAGAACCAGATAAAAAATCCAAATAATAAATAAAACTTCAACTACCATAATTAATTATTCAAGCAATAACCATTAATAAAGCAACATCACCAATACGATTAGACAACACAGTTAATATACCAGCACCGTAAGACCTCACATTCTGATAATAAATTACCAACAAATAAGAAACCAAACCTAAACCATCCCAACCCAACAAAATACTAATTACATTAGGACTAATAATCAAAAATATTATAGAAACAACAAATATTAAAACCAACATAATAAAACGAACAATATTCAAGTCACCAAACATATAATCATCACTATAAAGAATAACCAAAGAAGAAATAATAAATACAAAACCCATAAACAACAAAGACATCCAATCAAACAAAAAAGTCATAATAACAGATCTACCATTTAAAGTAACAATATTCCAGTCAATAAAGTAAACTAAATCATTTATAATAAAGTATACACCACCCAAGCAACAAAATCAACCTAAAAGAAATAAAAAAACAAATCTAACAAAACAAATAGACATAAACATAAAAATCCAAAATAAACATATTATATCATCGGCACCACAAACCAATATTTTATTTAAACTATTTAGATTAACTAAACCCAAAAAACAGCAACATCCACCTTCAAAACAATCAAATTCAACGGAAACCAATGTATAAACATCAATAAAAACTCACGCACATAACCCAAAGAACAAGAGTATAGACCAGAATAAACAGAACCATGCTGACTATAAGAATACAAATAAAGAGTATAAGCAGCTCTAAAAAAAGACAAAAGAACCAAAATAAACATAAGATATCAAGACCAAGAAACCAAACTACTCAACAAACCAATTTCACCGAGAAGATTAAGAGAGGGGGGAGCAGCCATATTACAAGCTCTTAACAAAAATCATCATATAGCCATACTAGGCATCAAATTAATTAAACCCTTATTAATCAAAAGACTCCGTCTACCAAAACGCTCATAAGAAACATTAGAAAGACAAAAAAGACCCGAAGAACACAACCCATGAGCCACCATCAAAGCAAAAGATCTACAAACACCCCAATAACTCAACGTTATAATTCCACCAATAACTATACTTATATGAGCCACCGAAGAGTAAGCAATTAATGACTTCAAATCAGTCTGCCGCATACAAAATAAACTAACAAATAAACCACCAACCAATCTTAAAGAAACCCAAAAAACACCAAACCTAAAACCAAACTTATATAAAACAGGAAACACACGAAGAAGGCCATATCCACCCAACTTCAACAAAACACCAGCCAAAATCATAGAACCAGAAACAGGGGCCTCAACATGAGCCCTAGGAAGCCATAAATGAACCATAAATATAGGTATCCTAACCAAAAAGGCAAAAACCATACAAACATAAAATAAACCACCAGCCAATAAATCATTGCCCCCCAACAAAAACAAACACAAAGAACCTAAAGAATTATAAATATACAAAATACCTACCAACAAAGGTAATGAAGCCAACAACGTATAAAATAACAAATAAATACCAGCCTGAACCCGCTCAGGTTGATAGCCCCAACCCAAAATCAAAAACAAGGTAGGGATCAATCTTCTTTCAAAGAAAACATAAAAAGAAAGTAAACTAATTCTTCTAAAAGTACAATACAACATAATAGTAAGAACAATAACAACAAAAAGAAAAAACCCAGAAAAATAACCCAAACGAAAAACTGACTCTCTAGCCAAAATTATAAGAACACAAATCCATAAACTTAAAAGAACAAGACCGTAAGAAATCAAATCACATCCAAAAATATACCCCAAACCACCCCAGCAAAAAAAATAAGGGAAAGAAAATAAATAAACAAAAGAAATTAAAAATAATAAACTACAAATCAACCATCAAAAACTAGAAAAAAGACATAGAGGGGTCAAAAAAATCAAAAAACAAAGAAACCTTAACATTGAAGAACATTGTAAGACTGAAAATAATCATTACCATGACTACGAATTATAGAAACCAAAATAGATAAACCTAATGAACCCTCACAAACAGAAAAAACCAAAAAATAAACAACAAAAAATAAACTATAATTAAAATTACACAAGTAATAATAAATAGAAAAATAAAGAACCAAAACAATAAACTCCAATCTCAACAAAGTAATCAATAAATGCTTTCGACTAGAAGAAAAAGCCCAAATACCACAAAAATAAACAACAAAAAAATACAATCACATTGGCATTAACTAAGCAAGTTTTAATAATTTAATAAAAAATATTGGTCTTGTAAACCAAAAATAAGAAATAACCTTTTAAAACTTCAGAGGAAAGGCGAAGTACCATTTCATTAATCCCCAAAACTAATATTTTAAACATAAAATATCCCCTGACATAACAAAATTACTTATATCAATAAGAACAATAACAAGACTAATATTCACACAAATAAAACACCCCATAGCAATAGGACTAATACTACTATCTCAAACAACAATGGTATGCCTAATCAGAGGAACAATGTACAGAAGATTTTGGTTCTCATATATCCTATTTATAATTATAATCGGAGGAATATTAGTACTGTTCATATATATAACCAGACTAGCATCAAACGAAATATTCTCACCCTCAAACAAAATAATAATGACCACATTAGTATTATTACCAATTCTAACATATACAATACCAACAGTAACTAACAACAAAGAAATAAATATACACAACACAATAATAGAAAATGAGATCCTAACAACAACAACAGTAATATATAATCAAATAATAGGAACCATAACAACACTATTAGTATTATATATACTACTAACATTAATTGTAGTAGTAAACATCATCAACGTATCCAAGGGACCACTACGACAAACAAAATAATGAATAAACCCACACGAAATAAACATCCACTATTCAAAATTGCAAACAACGCCTTCGTAGACTTACCAACACCATCAACAATCAGAGGATGATGAAACTTTGGATCACTACTAGGCCTATGCCTAGTAATACAAATTGTAACAGGACTATTCCTAGCAATACATTACTGCCCAAATATTGAAATAGCATTTAGAAGAGTAAGCCACATCTGCCGAGATGTAAATTATGGTTGACTACTACGAACCCTACATGCAAATGGAGCTTCCCTATTCTTCGTTTGCATCTACCTACACACTGGACGAAATATATACTACGGATCCTATAACTTCATACACACATGATCAGTAGGTGTAGCAATCCTATTCCTAACCATAGCAACAGCATTCGTAGGATACGTACTACCATGAGGACAAATATCATTCTGAGGTGCAACAGTAATTACAAATCTTCTCTCAGCAATCCCATACGTAGGAAAGGAGGTAGTCCAATGAGTATGAGGGGGTTTTGCAGTAGATAACGCTACACTTACACGATTCTTCGCACTTCACTTCCTAATACCATTCGTCATTGCCGCAATAGCAATAATTCACCTCCTATTCCTACACCAAACAGGATCAAATAACCCACTAGGATTAAACAAAAATACAGACAAAATTCCATTCCATCCATATTTCACAGTAAAAGACCTAGTAGGATTTACAATCACCATCATATTATTAACAATCTTAACCCTAAAAGAACCATACATCCTAAGAGACCCAGACAACTTTACCCCAGCAAACCCGTTAGTAACACCAGTACACATCCAACCCGAATGATACTTCCTATTCGCATATGCAATTCTACGATCAATCCCTAACAAACTAGGAGGAGTAATTGCCCTAGCAATATCAATTGCAATCCTATTCATCATACCAGCAAATAAATCAAAATTCCGAGGAACACAATTCTACCCAATCAACCAAATCATATTCTGAGCTATAACAAACACAGTAATCCTACTAACATGAATCGGAGCACGGCCAGTAGAAGACCCTTACATCATAACAGGACAAATCTTAACAACAATATACTTCGCTTACTATATAATAAATCCAATAACAACAAAATTATGAGACAAAATAACAAACTAAAGTTAAAAAGCTATAGAATTAAGCCCAATGTCTTGAAAACATTGTGAAAGAAGTTCAAGTCTTCTATTAACTTAATACCTAAATTAATACACTACAACAAGGAAAAAATAAAACACCTAACACCCACAAAAAACAAAAGATAGTTTAACGAAAGAGGCAAAAATCTCCTTCAAGCCAAATACATAAGCTTATCATAACGGAAACGAGGCAAAGTACCACGAACCCAAATAAATAAAAAAGAGATAAAAGTAAGCTTAACATAAAAAAGGAAAGAATATAAATCTCTACCTAAAAAAATAATACAAAACAACAGTCTCATAAAAAGGATACTTGCATACTCAGCTAAAAAAATTAAAGCAAATCCACCAGCACCATACTCAACATTAAAACCAGAAACAAGCTCAGACTCACCCTCAGCAAAATCAAAAGGAGTCCGATTAGTCTCAGCCAAACAGGAAATAAATCAAACAAATGAAAGAGGAAGAGAAATAAAAATTAACCACAAATAAACCTGATAAGAATAAAAATACAATAAATTATAACTACAAATTAACACAACAAAAGAAAGCAAAATAAAAGCCAATCTTACCTCATAAGAAATAGTTTGAGCTAAAGCACGAAGACCGCCAAGTAAAGAATAACCAGAATTAGAAGACCACCCAGCAATTATTACAGTATAGACGCCAAGTCTAGTGCAAGCCAAAAAAAATAATAAACCTAACTCAAAAGAGACAAAACCACTCAAATAAGGAATTAATAATCAAACCAACAAAGAAAGAAAAAAACCAAAAATAGGAGAAAAATAATAAATTAAATAGTTAGAAACCAAAGGAAAATACTGCTCCCTAGTAAATAACCTAATAGCATCTCTAAAAGGCTGTAGAATACCCACAAAACCAACCCTATTAGGCCCTTTACGAATATGAACATAACCCAAAACCTTCCGCTCCAACAAAGTAAGAAATGCCACACCAACCATAACAAAAACCATTAACAGCAAAAAAATAACAGCAAGAAATAAAAAATCCAACATATACTACTTGTAAAATAAAATTTTACATTAATAGATTCTAAATCCAATGCACTTGTCTGCCAAAATAGCAAAATAAATTAATAATAATCATTACAACCAAAATTATTCCAAATACCCGGTCCTCTCGTACTAAGGCATAAAATAATATTATAGATAGAAACCAACCTGGCTCACGCCGGTCTGAACTCAGATCATGTAAGGTTTTAAAGGTCGAACAGACCCAATCAATTTCAGCTCCTGCACCGAAAATTCACCTTAATCCAACATCGAGGTCGCAAACCCCCCTGCCAATAAGAACTCTCAAGGAAGATAACGCTGTTATCCCTAAGGTAATTTAATCTTATAATCAAAATAAATGGATCAAAATAATATAAATAAATATATAAAAACAAAGAAGAGTTAAAAGAATTCCTCCCATCACCCCAACAAAACATTTAACCTACTAAAACAAAATAACAAACAAAACAAATTAACAAGAAGTAAATGTAAAACTCTATAGGGTCTTCTCGTCCCATAAAAACATCTAAGAATTTTAACTCAAAAACCAAATTCAATAGACAATAACCTTAAGACAGCTTATGTCTCGTCAAGCCATTCATACCAGATCACAATTAAAGAACTAATGATTATGCTACCTTTGCACGGTCAAAATACCGCGGCCCTTCAACAATAAAGTCAGTGGGCAGGCCATACTTCAAAAACTAACGAGAAAAGATGTTTTTGTTAAACAGGCGGACATAAAACCTTTGCCTAATTCCTAAAAAGAAATTAACACCTCAAAATAAAACAACGTAAAGACAAAATTTACTAATTACACAATAATTACTATACTAACCCAAGATAAAGTAAACATCCCAATAAACAAATTAAATTTCAAACCCAAATAAACAAAAGAACAAATAAAATTTTAACATAATCAAATTGAAAATCACTATAAAATCCACAAAATCAAATTGAATACAAAAAATTATAAAAATAAAATAAGGAGCTAATCCCCCTTAATCTTAGCACAAAATAAAAATAAATAGTAAAAAACAACAGAAATTAAATAAAATGCATGAATTAAATTCATTTCTTGAAAAACCAGAAACCTCCAAAGACGAATAACATTTCACTACCAACAACTTATTATTAATACTAATGAAACAGTAAATAACATAAATCATTAACTCCTTCAAAATCGGGAAACAAAAATAAATAATAAAATTCAATGAACCCTGATACACAAGGTACGACAAACAAAATCTACTTCCAAAAAAATATTTAATAACCCATCACAGTACAAATAAACTATCGTTTAAAAAATTAAATCAAAAAAATACAACAACCACAATGATCCTTCAATTAAATAATTAAATAAAACAAAAATAAACAACAAAAAAATCAATAAATCAGACCATGCCGAATCGCACGACACATTAATTCAGCGTAAATGAAAACTCAACTATAGAAATGATCTGATTAAATACATATATCCTCTCAATCCAGCTACACCTTCCGGTACAACCACTTTGTTACGACTTATCTCATTTAACAGCAACGAGAGCGACGGGCGATGTGTGCATATCCCAGAACCAACTATCATAATAACAATCTACAAACAATTACAACCAAATCCAATTTCATGCCCAAATTCAAAAAAGCAATCCAAAAACAAATCAACCAATGTAATCCATCATTCCACTTGGAAACAAGCTGCACCTTGACCTGAAATAAATCAAAATAAAGAAACCAGAAAATTTAAAACTCTAAAAAGATAATCAAATAAACGGCGGTATACAAACCAAAGCAACCAAGTAAGGTCCAACGCGGACTATCGATAACGAGACAGATTCCTCTGGAAGGAATGAGATACCGCCAAATTCTTTAAGTTTCAAGAACATAACTAATACTACTCAGGCAAAAAACAAATTAACATTCTAAAATAATAGGGTATCTAATCCTAGTCTATAAAAAGAATTTCATAGCCTCCAAACAGATAAAAGAAAACCATAACAATAAAAATTTCACCTAACAACTAACAAAATATAATCAATTAACTAACAAATAACTACAAAATGCCGAACACATTCAAACACTTCCAAAGTATAACCGCGGCTGCTGGCACAAAATTTAACCGAAACCAAAATGTATTGCTGAATACAAGAATACTTGATCAACCAATAACAACTAATGAGAATTATTAAAATAAATCCTGCCAGCCCATCTAGAACTAACAAAATAATCATGCACAAACTTACATATAGAACAAACAAAAATTGAATGACAAAGCAAGAATAAAACTTTACTTGTTAAACCCCAAGACAAAGGAAAATGGTACAAGTTAAAA